AATTGGATGCCCTACTGCGTTACAAAATTTCGCTTTAGCCAATGATCCAATCAGAGGAATAATTGGAACTATTGTATCGAGTTTATTGGGAGCATTATTTAGTAGAAATGAATTTTCTAGCATTTGATTCCGCACCACTGCAGGATTTCGTCGAACACTTGAAAAGTAACTCAAAAAATCGAGGGAATGCTTGGATAATTGGTTTATACGGATACTTGCCGCGTGAGACCATACATCAAAATGACATTGCCATAAATTGACAAGGTAAGATTTCCATTTATTCATTAGAAGAGGTGTGTCTTTGGAAGCCAGAATTGATTTTCCTTGATATCTAACATAATGCATGAAAGGATCCTTGAGAAAGCATGGGATGACCGGAAAATCATTAGCAAAGACTTCGGCAAAATGTTCTATTTTTCTATATAAACAGAGTCGTTCAAAAAGGAATCCAGAAGATGTTAATCGTAAATGAGAAGATTGGTTACGGAGAAAAAGGAAGCTGGATTCGTATTCACATATATAAGAATTATATAGGAATAAAAAAAATCTCGGATTACTTTTTGAAAAAATGGAAATAGATTTATTTGTAATAATAAGACTGTTACAATTAGAATACTCATGAAGAAAGAACCGCAATAAATGCAAATAAGAAGCATCTTTCACCCGGTAACGAAGGGTTTGAACCAATATTTCCAGATGGGCAGGGTAGGGTATTAGTATATCCGCCGAATAATTTAAATGTGGGAACTTTTCCTCTAAAAAGGGAAATATTGAATGAATGGATCGTAAATTGTAAAATCTTACGATTTCTGCCCCTTCTAAAGAAGATATTAATCGTAGATAAAATGGAATTTCCACAATGATTGCAAATCCTTCTGATAGAATTTTAGAATGCAAATTCTTGTTGTACCCAAAAAATGGATTTTGTTTAGAATCATTAGCAGAAATTATCAAATAATTCAGTTGATACATTGTAGTAATTAAGCGTTTTACAATCAGTAAACTAGATTTATTATCATAACCTATATTTTCCAACAACATGTATCTATTTAAACCATGACCATGAGCAAGTGCATAACTATATTCCCGAAAGATAAGTGGGTATAGGAAGTCATGTTGCCGAAATCTATCGAGTTCTAAATATCCTTGAAATTCCTCCATTTAAAATTAGATGGGGATAAGGGATTTCTTTTGGGTTATTAAATGACACATAGTACGATACAGTCAAAACAGGATATTATAGTAAGAAATAAATAGATATATACCCCGGAACCAGATAAGACTGATCGACGGACTCTTTAGCCTCTCCTTTTCCATCTAATTTAATTGGTTTATGTTCATTCGAGGATAACAAGATGGTTAGAAATCCTTTATTTGTTCAACCCAATCGCTCTTTTGATTTTGGAAAAAAAGGATTTTTATCTTTATCAATAGACTGCTTTTTCTACACATTTACCCCCACACTCTAATGGAGAATAGCTACTAATAATTAGGATTTAAAAAAAAAATCGATGATCCACTTATGGGAAAAGCATTTCCCGCATCAAGGACTAATCTATTTTTAACGTTTAATTAGATCGGGTAATCGTTCAAATTAAGAACAGAAGCTCGTTTCTTTTTTTTTTGTTTACCTATAATTGGAGCCATAGGGCTCTATCCATTTATTCACTTAACCCAAAATTTAATTTTATTTTTTTTCGTCAAGAATTTAAACAAAGTTTTGAACCGATCCGCTAAGAATAAAATATTCTCGGAATTCCACATTGATACGACATGCTGCTTTTTCCATTCATTCCTTTGAGGATCAGTCGCGGTTTTACAAGCTCTAGAGATAGTATCGACGAAGACGTTGCTTCATACAAATGTGTAAAAATTGCCAGTCGCACTTAAAAGCCGAGTACTCTACCGTTGAGTTAGCAACCCCCCCCCCCCCAAAAAAAAAAAAAATGTGTAGATCCAATCGGAATAAAAAATTAGATTTAATTGCACACCGAAATCCAAATAGTAAAATAGCAAAAACATTGCTAATCGATTCTGAACATAAAAAAAATAATGAACATATTAGATGCAAATACACTGACTTCTAAAATAAGAATCTAGATTAAGATAAGGATATGGATTAAGTCAAAATTGATGTACTACCACGGATTTAGTTCGTATCTTATCCATTATTATCTTATCCGTTTTTTTTTTTCAATAAAATAAATAAATAATAAATAAATAAAGGCTTCTCGTATCCCAGCAAATCCGACGAATCCGTCGTTTAAATAAAGTAAAATAAAAAAACCAAGTCCATAGATGGAACAGAGGGAAATAGATACATTTATTCATGATCGGATTATATTTGTTTGATACACTGTTGTCAATATGAATGTAAATCTTAAGAAAAGAACACAATGTGGAGAACCATAAATTAAAATTAAAAAAAAAATTAAATATTGAATTAATATAATAAAATATAAATTATACAAATAAAGAAAAACTAATGACTTGTATTGAATTGGCACTAACTATATATGGATAATAAACATGGATACAAAAGGATGTAAGCGTAAGAATCAATATTCGTAGCAAAGTATCGCAATGCTTGGGTTTACTTAATCCATATAAGTAAAAAAAAAAAATAAATCTTAAATCCCATTTGTTTTTTTTTTATTTATTTGTTCATAACATAAAAAAAGTGAAAGTTTCAACTAAAAAACAACTAGTATTGAATTAGCAATAATGTAAATATTTTGGATTTCTAAATCCAACTACTTCGGTTATTCATTTGATCTTTTTTCATCTGTCTTAAATTAAATGAATTTCTATCACTAAAATAAAAATAAATTTTTGTCGTTATAGAAGACGACATTTTTTAGTAGTAGACATTTTTTGGTAGTAATAATAAATAGGTATGAATAGAACAAAAGAGGGGGGGCGGTAGTATATAAAAGGTTATACAAAGTTATATAAGCCCCCTCTTTTGTTCTATTCATTAATTGAATTTAATTTAATCTGTTGATTAAGGCAAAGTTACATAAAAACTCCCGCCTTCTTCGAAATATCATGAACAGTTCCCGTAGGTTGAGCGCCCCTTTCAAGTAAATATAGAATAGCAGGAACATTTAAATAGGTTTGATTCTTTAGCGGATCATAAAAGCCCACTTTCCGAAGAGCTCTTCCTTCTCTTCGGCATCGAGCATCAATTGCAACGATTCGATAAACCACCCATTGGGATAGATGTAGATGAATAATACCCCCCCTAGAAACGTATAAGAGGTTTTCTCCTCATACGGCTCAAGAAAATTCGAAATTATGTCTATGGATCGAATTTTAAATTTTTAATTAGTAATGTCAAATGGATCCATAAAATAATCAAATCAATTAAATATGAGTTAAGTACTTTTTAGTATTCCTTATTATTATCCGAAAAAGAAAATAAAATCATTTGTATTCGCATCCTCATAACTCAAGTTGGATAACTCGCTAATAACCCAAGGAAACCCTTTACTTTAGGTATTTCGTTTATTGAGCGATCTCTAACCACGCACCTTTTTTGTCTTTAGAATCTATTTTGATTCTTAATTAGAATCTATTTATTGAGACAACTGAAAGTGGTATTTCCTTGTTCCAGGATTCTTTATCGTTTCTTTGAATCATTGGGTTTAGACATTACTTCGGTGATTTTTAATCGTTTCAAAAAACGTCAGCAACATACCCTTTTTGTGATTTCTTTTTATCAAAAAATCATACAAATGGTCGATTTGATTCCTGCGCGATACACTTTTAATCGAAAGAGTTTTACCAATTCCAAGAGGTTTTACTTATAAATTTGAAAATTGGATCCTTTCGATTTTTATATGGAAAATATACTTACGAAGCTGTTTCAACTTATTAATTAACACTAACCCTAGACCCGTTCCCTTAAAAAATGAATCAATACTTTTTTTTACTCGAGCTCCATTAAGATCATGTACTATTTGCATCCCAACCCCCGACCTCAAAAAGGAGGGTTCTAGTGAAACAGAACAAACGATGTCGAGCCAAGAGCACCCTCATTCCTATCTAATTAATATAAAAAGAAAATGATGGATGTAAGAATCCACAGACGACCATATCCCTCAAGTCGCACGTTGCTTTTTACCACATCGTTTTAAACGAAGTTTTACCATAACATTTCCTAGTAGGTTGCTGTAAACAGTATGTAATTGATTCCATTATGGACTCATGAATAATCATTGGTTCGTTCGGTACATAGTAATCCATACTTTTATGAATGGGTAATTTCTCAAGAAGTATCAGCACGAATTAAATTTAACCCCATATAATATATAGAAATATAATAAATATTTTTTTAATATATTATTTTATTTTTTCTTTAGTATTAGAATATAAAAAAATTGAACTAATAAATAAGACAAATAAGTTTTTTTTTAATCTGCATCTTGAGGTGACTTGCTAAAATAGATTCACCAATTTCACACTTCTTCGAGTACCAAGGACTCATAAGACATTATTAAAAATATTTAATTGATTGAAAAATTTCCTATTTCACTATCATTACATTATTTGAATAAGGCTTTACAGTAAAAATCGCATTTTGATAATAATAGAGAAAAATTCATATTCGGATTAAACCATAAAAAAAATGTAAATTCTTTTTGTTTTTCACGAGGTGGTGGATAAAGACTGATAGAATAGAGGCTTGGGGTTGTTATTCTTTTTGATAAATCATAATTAAAAGAAGATCCCCATACCTATCAGGTAGACTAAACAAATATCTTTGAAAGTAATTAGAAACATTCTATGTTAAAGGGTAAAGTTAAATATTTTAAATTTAGGGATAACAAATCTATTGTCACAAAACTCAATTGAAATAAAATAAAGTTTTCAATGAATCAATGAAATAGAAGAAATAGAACGATAACAATACATATATATAAGTCTTCGCTCCCTTTCTGCGTAGTTTATTTGACTTGGAGTCAATAATCCGGCTGCAATTATTTCCTAAGGAAAAGCGACTAAGATGTATGAATACACTTTGTCTCAATTGGTACATATCATATATTTACAATTTTTCATAAAAGAAAACACAAAATACTTAAAAACGGGGTTCAAAGAAAAGACATATGTTACGTATGTAACTTGATTTTTTTTTAATGAAATTCAGACAGCCGCATATATTGAAATTGGTATTTTACATTGACGTTTAACTCCTATCTACTGCGTCAATTCTATGAATATGATGAATCCTAAATAAAAAAAGAATCCTATTAGAGTGTTCCAGACTATTACTATTTTGTATAAATGTAAATTAAAACAAGTACAGATTAAATCATGGCTCGTATTTTTATTTTATGAAGAACTAACTTATTAAATAGAAATATGATTTAATCTATGCTCCCCTCTTACCTGTATACAAATAGATTCAATTACATCTGTGTGTTATTTGAACACGATTCGATTTTTTATTTTTGAAAAAGATATAATTCATATAAGAATCAATCATTATAGGAAAGCAAAATCAGATTATAACCAATCTTATTCTACTCTTAAAAAAAAAAAAAAAATAAGGTTGTTTAAAAAAGGGCAATCTTTCTTTTATTCTGATATGATATATATAATATAATAGGTATGCTCTGGGACGGAAGGATTCGAACCTCCGAATACCGGGACCAAAACCCGTTGCCTTACCACTTGGCCACGCCCCATTTTTGATTTCTATTCGACATTAATAAAGACTAATATTGATAGTAGTTCTTCGTCAATTCTAGTCCAAATCTATATAGAATAGATTAGAGTGTTGCTAGGATTTTGAGACATTTAGATAGAGAATTAAACGACATTTATTGATCATTACATACAATTCAATTAAGATATTGTATGAAAGTATGGTTTTGTCTATTCTCTTTTGATTTGAGAATTGAAGGATTTTTGATTGGGTTAATTAAAAAAAAAAATAAGATTATAATAACTCATATTAAGAACTCATCATATTAATAACTCAATCAAAATAAATACAATTATCTTCAAGAACAAAGAAAAAAATGTTTGTTATGCTTAATATCTTTAGTTTGATCTGTATTTGTCTTAATTCTGCTCTTTCTTCAAGTAGTTTTTTCTTCTCAAAATTGCCCGAGGCTTATGCTTTTTTGAATCCAATCGTAGATTTTATGCCAGTAATACCTTTGCTCTTTTTTCTCTTAGCTTTTGTTTGGCAAGCTGCTGTAAGTTTTCGATGAGATCTTTAATACGGTCCTAGAAAAATTCATGATTTATTCTTAAAAAAAAATTCTAACAATTCATAAGATCAGATAAGTCTTATAGTATAACCCTTCGATTCAAATAATTAAATTCTTGGATCGCCACAATAAGTCTGGGCTCCCCCCAGTTCCTCATTCGGACCCTTTTTTACAGTGAAAGAACCTAGTAGATTCCTCCGCAATATCTAATTGCGGGTATGAAAAAGCTTTTGGTAATGAAAGACTTGACTCTTATTACATATTACAAATGAATTTCTGAAAATTCTTTTTTATTTCTATAGATTTAGAAAAATAATTTCGTGGTGTCAAAATAAGGTATGTGGTATAAAAATGGAGAATCTATTATCTTTTTTTCCAAAAAAAATGATCTTGGAGATTGTGTAATGCTTACTCTTAAACTATTTGTTTACACAGTAGTGGTATTCTTTGTTTCTCTCTTTATCTTCGGATTCCTATCTAATGATCCAGGACGGAATCCTGGACGTGAAGAGTGAAGAATAAAAAATAACAATAAAGTTTCTGTTTTCCTTGCTTGATTTTAAAATGTTCTTAGGATTTTATTTATTCCACATTTTTAACTATTAATTAAAATGAAATAAAAAAAAAGACTCGTTGAAAGAGAAATTGAAAGATAAAGAAAAAATACCAAGTCATCCACTAAAGCGGAAAGAGAGGGATTCGAACCCTCGGTACGAAAAACCCGTACAACGGATTAGCAATCCGACGCTTTAGTCCACTCAGCCATCTCCCCAAATTGAAATAAAAAGGATAATTACTAGATTATATTACACAAAAACAGTAAGACTTGAAAAAGGGCCCTCTCTTTATACCTCTTTATTATTCAGTATATAATTATTATATAGATATCTAATTATAGAGACATAGAAAAATAGAAAAAACAATATAGAAAATAAAAATCAGTGATTTCATTTAGGTAAAGTAAGGGCTCGAAAGCGATATCTCAACTCCACTATTCCAATGAATATAAATTTAGATATATAACCACCTAATGCCCCAAGAATATTATATATTATATAAACTATAAATTATATAGCAATGAATTTCTTATATAAAAAAATTATAGAATTAATAAATAGTAAATAGAAAGTAATAATAAATATATAAATTAAAATTAAATAAATAATAAAAAAAGAGTACCTCTTTGCTTTCGTCTGCAAGATCCTTTTTTACTTTTACTTCCACAGCCCGGCCCCCGGTCCTGACCGGGCCGGGTCTTTCGTTTTTGTTCCAATGAATCATAGAAAAAAATGATTTATTTGATTTGAAAAAAAAAAAAAATGATTAATGATTGTTGTTGTTTCAAGAACAATCATAATAAAGGCAATTTCTATTCCTATCATACAGAATAGAATCCGAGTGTCATTTCTTAATTATTTTATTCTTGCACAATTGTTGTTGTTTCAAGAACAATCATAATAAAGGCAATTTCTATTCCTATCATACAGAATAGAATCCGAGTGTCATTTCTTAATTATTTTATTCTTGCACAATTTATGTTATGGCATACGCCTTTTTTTTATCGAGACGTATCCATCTCATTTAAATAACTAAAAAAGCGTGTTTTTTTAGTTATTTAAATAAATCCTCTTTCCCCAATCCCATTAGTCTCCTTGGCCAAAGCATATCAACGCTCTAATTTTCATGATTCTTTTCTGATCCTATCGTCTTAATTATGACCCATTTTTTTGTTCGACAAAAGATCCATTTATATACAATAATCACATTGTAGCGGGTATAGTTTAGTGGTAAAAGTGCGATTCGTTCTATTAATCCCTTAAATGGTTAAGGGGTCCTTCGGTTTAATTAATATTCCGATCAAAAACTTTATTTCTTAAAAGGATTTAATCTTTTACCTCTCAATGAAAGATTCGAGGAAGAATAGACATTCTCGTGATTTGTATCCAAAAGAGTCAATTAGAAATTGGAAAAAACAAAATTGGATTATGAAATTACGAAACATAATTGGTTTTTGAATTGGATCAATATTTCCAATTGAATAAGTATGAGTAAGGGGTCCATGGATAAATAGAGAAGGGAGTATTTCTAATCGTAACTAAATCTTCAATTTATGATTTGTATAAAAGAGATTGAAGCAAAACAGCTATTAACTAATGGCTTTGGTTTACTAGAGACATCGACATATTATATTGTTTTAGCTCGGTGGAAACAAAATCCTTTTCCTAAGGATTCTTTCAAATAGAAATAGAGAACGAAGTAACTAGAAGGGTGGTTCTAACCCCCCCTGTTCTATAGGGATCATCTATAAAGCGGGTTTTGTTTTGAATGCATTCAAACGGAAAAGCTGACATAGATGTTATGGGCCGAAATTTCTTTTCTTTTTTTTTTTAATTTAGTTCACATCTGACATATGTGAAATTTGTCCATCTTTCATAAAGGAGCCGAATGAAACCAAAGTTTCACGTTCGGTTTTGAATTAGAGACGTTAAAAACGATGACTCAACGTCGACTATAACCCCTAGCCTTCCAAGCTAACGATGCGGGTTCGATTCCCGCTACCCGCTTATATCTCTATATTATATATATTAATTTATTCTCTATATTTCTAAAATTCTATATTCTATTTAGAATATGTTTAATAGTAAAAGTTATAGTTTTTATCTATTATAAAATATTATATTATTTAAATTCTATATTAAATAATCTATAATATAGAGGATCTAATTATAATTATTCATGTAATGAATCTAATTTAATGTAATTATTAATATAATGATAATGAATGTATCATTGAATTGAATGCGCAATTCCTGGAATTCTCTCAATGGTCTTTTTTCTGACCAAGAGATGTGAAAACAAAACTAAGAAAAAAGCGTCCATTGTCTAATGGATAGGACAGAGGTCTTCTAAACCTTTAGTATAGGTTCAAATCCTATTGGACGCGACGGATTTCCATATATTTCTTTTCTACTAACTAGGTATTTTGAATGATTTGAACAAGAGACCCTTATACTTATTTATATATTTATTTATATATTTATTCTTAATAATAATTTTTTATTACTATAAAATTATTAATATAAAAAATATATAATAAAATAAAAGATTAGATTATAGAAATAATTATTTCTATAAAATTAGAAAGTTATTTAAAGGAATTTCTTTATACCTGTTCCTGAAGTAGAAAGCGTTCCATTTGTTCTTGAATAGCGTCTTTCAAAAGGGCTTCCGCTTCCTCATTGAATATCTTGGTAGAAGATATGATTTCTTGGAACTGCGGTTTATTCGTTTTTAAATAAGTACGTAACTCAACGAGAAATTTCTTTACCTGTCCAATTTCTAATGAATCAAGATAACCATTCGTTCCAGTATAAATAGTCATTACCTGTTCTTCCACCGTGAGAGGGGATGATTGAGATTGTTTGAGCAACTCGCGTAATCGTTGACCTCTTGCCAATTGATTCTGAGTAGCTTTATCGAGATCAGACGCGAATTGTGCAAAGGCTTCTAATTCTGCGAATTGTGCCAATTCTAATTTTAGTTTGCCGGCTACTTGTTTCATGGCTTTAATTTGAGCGGCAGATCCTACTCTGGAGACGGAAATCCCCACGTTAATGGCAGGTCTGATTCCAGCATTGAATAAATCGGCGGATAAGAAAATTTGGCCATCTGTAATTGAGATTACATTAGTAGGAATATAAGCTGAAACATCTCCCGATTGGGTCTCAACTATTGGTAAAGCAGTCATACTTCCTTCACCTAAACGCGAACCTGAT